CTTAGAAAGTTCTTCTGTCAAACCCTGATCAATGAACCTACAAAATCCTTCAAATTGTATCTGATTAAATCCAGGTATTGTGGACATTGCGTCTATCCCGGATTCTTTTGAAATTGGCAGTGATTTATACTCATCCATATCGAATTCTCCAAAAAACAAAAACAAAAATAAATACCATTTTGGCTGGCTCATTATCCATCAAATCAAATCCTATAGATCTAACAATGATGGAATTTCGATTCTATGAATCTTTGACTGGAATCTATGAGATAGGTGGAATAAAAATTTATACTTAACTTAAATTGGCATTTTTAAGAGATGCAAATGGAACGGAATTGATAAAACAGTCCTAGAAACAGAATTCTCCCACTTAGGCTTACTATGTTTTAGGATTTTTTTTAGAATATCAAAACTGATTCAGTTTCTTATATTATAATGTATAACGGTATTTATATTCTAATCTACTTGAATATTGAATACCAGAAAACCATCTGAATTTGTATTTATTAAACGTTAAACACGTGCAAAAATACCTCGTCTGGCCGTCTTCTTGCTTTGTTTAATGCTCTCCTTTCTCTCCTTTCCGTGGTCAATTGACAGCCTGACTTAGGGCGAAATATAATTGCATCGCGCAGACCAAAATAATCTTTTGGTTACTCACTGCGAATACTGAAAGAAGAATGAAAGAAGAATGAAAGTTCTCGACCTTTGTTTTTCGGTTTGATTCAGAAACTTTATTTCATTGGTCTTTCTCGTCTTTCTCTTTTTCAAGTTTCAAGATTGTATAGTTTAATGGTAAAGTTTGATTACCATTAACCCCCAGAATAGTTAAAGAGTCTTTCGGTTTGATCCTATTCATCTCCTAAAGGGGCCGCCTCTCTGCACCTATCCGATTTCTTGTGTTTTCCTTATGCTGATCCTCGGCCCCTATGGTCCAGCGGTTTCACGACTTCTCTCTTTCACGGAGATAACGAGGGTTCAAGTCCCTCTGGGGGTAAATCATGCCCATAGGAATGATATTTTCAATCGTCTAAAATCAATTAGGCGTTGGGTCGATGCCCGAGTGGTTAATGGGGACGGACTGTAAATTCGTTGACAATATGTCTACGCTGGTTCAAATCCAGCTCGGCCCAACAATTCGCCAATCTACCATCAGATGGTAGAACCCTCTTGTTCTTAAGAAATACCTGATACGAGAGAATAAAAAAGAATCTAAATTTTCTGCTAGATCCCTTCTGATTCCCCTGGGATTGTAGTTCAATAGGCAAGAGCACCGCCCTGTCAAGGCGGACGTTGCGGGTTCGAGCCCCGTCAGTCCCGACGGATCCAATAAGTACATCAATTCGCCTCTCCATTTTCTGTGAAATAAGGGACAGAGAGAATAATTTAATTCCGAAGGTCTTTCCCCCCCTTTTTTCAGGATTCTGTCGAAGAAAGAACAAACCCTAAACTAAAATGAAAATAACTAAAATAGTGAAGTTGATAGAATATTCCATCTTTGCTCCCGCGACTCATCTTTATCATACTTCTTTGTCTTCCAAAGAAAATTGGATCATTAAAAAAACGGCGTTTAGAACCTAATCCCTCTCTTTTTCCACTTCGCTTTGTATTGTTTGTTGGGGTTTTGTAGTTAATGGAAAGGGACGGGTGGTTAGATGCTACTTCATTTGATGGTTCTACAAGGAAGACCTAAGGTAGGTTATAGAAAAGACGGATAAATAAAGGAATTTTGGATTGGGCCGGGAATCCAATCTTGGATTCGGTATGGATAAAAGATCTTCGTATGTTATACTATTCAATTCTCGACGACGAATTAATTTAATAGCTCAGATATTGTTATTCATGATATTGATCCGATTCAAGATCATCGATAGGGAATGCATTCATTGAATTGACAGGTGAAAGATTTATCATCTCTATGGGATTAAATCCCGAGTTATTGTGAAATAAAAAAAACGATGAGATTATGGAAGTAAATATTCTTGCATTTATTGCTACTGCACTGTTCATTTTAGTTCCTACTGCTTTTCTACTTATAATTTACGTAAAAACAGTCAGTCAAAATGATTAATTACTTTAGTTGAAGAAATCAAATGAAAAGGATTCCATTTTTGCGTCTTAAATGAAATCAACGGGCTATAATCGGCGGTATTCTATGAGATCCGAGAGTATGGTAAGTAAGAAATAAATTTATTTCTTACCATACTCTCTATTAGTGTTATTGTAGTGTATAAAGTTGTACTTGACTTTCTAATAAAGTTGGTACTATATTAGCTTTTATCTTCAATATCTGTAGTTATTAATCCATATATGGAATTGACGTAGGACCCAATTCTATTTCTTTGATACATCTATTTATTCCGATAATAATCGTTTTACTGTTATAGAATACATTTCTCCACTAGAATCCAATGGAATTTCGAAATGAAGATATTTTTATTTGAAAATTATTTCAAATCAAATAAAAAAATGCGTTGCAGAACGATCTATAAAACAATTGATACCGTTTCATTCCTCAACTAAATTAGGAGTGCTTCTAAAGTCCACTTCTTCCCCATACTACGAGTGAAAGGGAAAATGTAAAGACTACCATTAAAGAAGCCCAAGCGAGACTTACTATATCCATGTGAATTATGTCCCTTATCTCTATGATAGAATTATTCCATTATTGCTCACTAATAATAGTAGAATCAATGGTCCAGAGTCAAAAAGGGATTCTGGCCAAACACTATTCATGAACCAATCAAATAAATCCATTTCTAAAAAATTACTATATGATATGATTTCTAATCGGCAAAGACTAAACACAAGTAAAATACACAATGACACCACAAAGGAATGTTACTAATGGAACATGTAGTAATAAAATAAGAGGGCCATTCCTTTTTTTTTTGCCTTCATAAGTAAAAATAGCGAAATTGCTATCTATGACATACTTTTCTTTCCTATTTGATCTAATCCGTCCCCTTTCCCGATTGTCTCTCTGAAGCAGTTGGAGATAGTATATTATACTCTTCAGGAGGGGAAAAAATGATTTTTTTTCACTTTTTCTATACTTTTTCTATAAAAAAGTAAATTATCCATCCAATCTCACTCTAATAGTGATTCAATGCCTGAACACTCAGGGATTCTTGCGAGTCTATATTCGATTCGTTTGTTGATGAGGCGGCACCCGGATTTGAACTGGGGAAAAAGGATTTGCAGTCCCCCGCCTTACCACTCGGCCATGCCGCCAAAACGATACATAATAGTAGAAAATTTTCCCTTTTTGGGTTGCATTACTAAACTTTAGTTTATTGTACTTGCATCTTGCATCCTTTTTTTAATCCTTTTTCTAAATTTAGAAAAATTAGAAAATAAACCCTTTTTACCCTTTTGATTTTTACCCTTTTGATTGTATTTGATCCACCCCTTCGATTGATTGTATAGTATCTCAAAACGCACAATGCCGAAAAACTTCCCCTCACTTTTCTATTGAAAAATCAAATGTATATTTTCATCCAAAAAAGACAAAATTTATGACAAATGGGAACCATTAATTATTTGTTGACGGAGAATTCCTGAATGATTCTTGGGTTTGAATCTAAAATTTGGTTTGCCTAATGACATAAGAAAATACAAATTGATACATACTTAATCAGTATTGATTCTTTTGAATCAAAAATCCTTCTCAATTTCCATTATAACAAAAATTATAAGTATATGTAAACCCCAGAGCGTAAATTGTTACACAGATACCAAATTGGGTATCTTATTTATATTGCCTATAAATAAAGGGAATTTGTTGGAACAAAAAAAGGCCCGGCTGGGTATTGACCGGGCCAGGCCCAAAAGGCGCTTCGAACAAAATAAAAGCAAGAAGGTCTTCCTTATTTATCTTTCTATTTGGATCTTTCGAGCATCTAAATGGAATTGCTAATTATATAATAACGATAAAGAATGTCAAAGAAATACTTTCTTTAATCCTTACTTGATGTGTAATGTAAGATAGTAATTATCTTTTTCAATTGGGAGAGATGGCTGAGTGGACGAAAGCGGCGGATTGCTAATCCGTTGTACGAGTTATTCGTACCGAGGGTTCGAATCCCTCTCTTTCCGTTGATGACTTTCCATTTTTTTCTTTCAAATTTCGCAACCCCCTTTTTTTTACTAGTTAAACGTGTGGAATAGATAAAAGAAAATCTTAATAAAATTGTAAAATCAAGCAAGAAAAACGAAATTTTTATTTTATTCTTCACGTCCAGGATTACGTCCTGGATCATTGGATAGGAATCCAAAGATGAAGAGAGAAACAAAGAATATTACTACTGTGTAAACGAAAAGTTTGAGAGTAAGCATTACACAACCTCCAAGATCATTTTTTGAAAAAGGAAAACGAGAAAAGATAATAGATCCTCCATTTTTATATCACATATCCTATTTTGACACCAAGAAATGAATTCTAGAAATAGAAAAGAATGTTCATAAATTCAAATGAAGTTGAAATTTGTAATAAGAGTCTTTAATTACCGCAAATCACTTTCATACCCACAATTAGATATTGTAAGGAACCCTAACCTAATAAGGTCTTTCGCCGGAAAAAGGGTTAGAATCGGGAAATGGGGCGAACCAGATTTTTCGCAGCTATCCAAGAATTTCAATGTTTGAATCGAAGGTTCATACTGTCAGACTTATTTGATCTTATCAATTGTTATAATTTTTCTCGAATAAATCATGAATTTTCTAGGATAGTATTAAAGATCTTATCGAAAACTTACAGCAGCTTGCCAAACAAAGGCTAAAAGAAAAAAGAACAGGGGTATTACTGGCATAACATCTACGATTGGATTCAAAAAAGCATAGGCTTCGGGCAATTTGGCGAAGAAAAGACTACTCGGATAAAGGGCAGAATTAAGACAGATCAAACTAAAGATATTAAGCATAACAGACATTTTGTTCGTCGAGATAATTGCATTTTGATTGAGTTATTGATATAAGGAAAAATGAAGAAAGTAAGGTAGACAAAAAAATCCTTCTTTTTCCACCCAATCAAAAATCCTCCAATTCTCAAAGGAGAATAGAAGAAATCATACTTTCATACAATATCTTAATTGAATTATATGTAATGATCAATAAATTCAGTTGAATTCTAGATATACACATGTCAAAATCCTAGCACGAATCTATAATATATTCTATAAAGAATAAAGATTTTCTATAGATAGTTGGACTGGAATTGACGAACACTTAATACCAATATTATTCTTTATTAGTGTCCAATAAAAATATAAATGGGGCGTAGCCAAGTGGTAAGGCAACGGGTTTTGATCCCGCTATTCGGAGGTTCGAATCCTTCCGTCCCAGAGCATATCCATTGTATCCGAATACAGCTTTTTTGTTCAACAAGATTCTGTTTCAAGGCCTAATATTGGATAGAATATGATTCTTCTTTCTTTTCTGATTTTGAATGATTCTTTTCGTAATCATATCTCAGTTTTTCACAAACTGAACTAAATCTGGTTCAAATGACATGCAAATGTAACTGAATCCTTTTGTGATCCAGATAAGATGGGACATAGATCACAGTTGCAGAAAGATTACTTAACCTCAGGTTAAATAAAATATGAAAATACATATAAAACGAGGAAGTGCTTAGCCTATAGGTATGTATTGTTATCCTATTTCAGTGACAATAGTCTTTCTATTTTTGTGAAAAATAATTTGCATCCCTAAAATATTAAAATTTAAATATTTAACAATGATATTTATTTTTATTGTTCGATCTATTTATCTTATTTGCTTTAAATCATTGACAATTCGACTCGAAAAGAAACATAGATTTATCTTTCTTATGATAATCAAATATAGTCTTTACTGTAAAACTTGACTCAAATAATGATGTAAATAATGATGTATAAGGATGTATAAGTAGGAAACCTTTTCAATTATCAAGATTTGTAATGATTCCTTATGGGTTGAATCTTTGGGAAGTTGGAAATGGGTCAGTCTATCTTATTGAGTCACTTGAAGAGGCAGAGTCAAATAGAATTTATTTATTCGTGTTATTTCTGTTAGTTATGTTATTTCTATATTTATATTTCTTCATATTTCTATTATATATTTTTTTTAGATAGAGATTTATAGAAAAATGTTTCCTTCATATAAAAAAGACGGGGTCTTGCTAATATTTTTTCAGAAAAATATTTAGTATCTATGTAGATAAGAAAAAATATAAATTACTATGTCTCTGTACCGACTGAACCAATGACTATTCATGATTCCATAATTGAATCAATTCCATACTGGTTCCAAATTAGAGGAATGTTATGGTAAAACTTCGTTTAAAACGATGTGGTAGAAAGCAACGTGCGACTTGAAGGACACGATCCGGTGTGGATTCTTATTCTTACATCCACCATTTTATATAGGAATGAAGGTGCTCTTGGCTCGACGTCGTTTGTTCTATTCTACTAGAACCCTTCTTTTTTTATTGGGTTGTAATGTAAATAGTTCATGATGGAGCTCGAGTAGAAAGTATTGATTAATTTCTCAGGGGCAACGATCTAGGGTTAATGCCAATCAATAAATTGGAACAACTTCGTAAGTATATCTTCGATATAGAAATTGAAAGGATCCGATTCGAGCAAATTTTCAATTCAAAAAAATTTGTTGGAACGGCTAAAACTTTTTTCGATCCACAGTGTATCGCGCGCGAATCAACCGTCGGTATGATTCTTTGATAGAAAGAAATCACAAAAGGGGTATGTTGCTACCATTTTGAAAGGATTAAGAAGCACCGAAGTAATGTCTAAACCCAAGGATTTAAAACAAAGATAAAGGATCCCAGAACAAGGAAACACCACTTCAATTGTCTCACGGATCCGAATAAAGAATCCAAATAGATTTTAAACGAGACAAAAGGGGGGGGTTAAAGACCACTCAATAAAAAAATATCTTAAATAAAAATCTTTAAGATATTTGAGAATTATTCAACTTGAGTTATGAGTACAAATGATTTTTTATTTTTTCAGGAAGGGTGCTAAATAAATATGAGTTAAATTATAGGCTAATTTATTTTACGGATTCCTTTCCTATTTATTAGAATTTTATCCATAGACAAAACTTCGAATCATTTTTTCTCGAGCCGTACGAAGAGAAAACTTCCTATACGGTTCTAGGGGGGGGGGTTCTTTTTCATCTACATCTATCCCGATGAGCCGTCTATCGAATCGTTGCAATTGATGTTCGATCCCGAAGAGAAGGAAGAGATCTTCGGAAAGTGGGTTTTTATGATCCGATCAAGAATCAAACTTATTTAAACGTTCCCGCTATTCTCTATTTCCTTGAAAAAGGCGCTCAGCCTACAGGAACTGTTCAGGATATTTTAAAAAAGGCAGAGGTTTTTAAGGAACTTTGCCCTAATCAAGCGAAATTCAATTAAATTAAGGAAATAAAAACTAAGGGTAGGATAGTGATTTCTATATAATTTTGGATATCTTTTCTATACTATGTTTTGTTTTT